CGGGCGAAGGGTCCAAAGGACACGTAGCCGGGGGCGAGTCACAAAATCCAATAGTTCCATTTTCCTTCTTGTTCATCAATCGGGAATCAAGACAAACCGGGCACTACGGTAAGACGTGAAAACACCCGATCCCATTCCGACCTCGATATGTGGAATCGTCTTGCGCCATATGTACTGAGATTGTTCGGGAGACATGGTCCAAGCCCGGTAAAGAAATGAAAATTTCAAAGATGATGCGAGTGCTAGAAGCCTGCCTTACTTAGTTATAACGTAAGAAAGAAAGAGAAAGGAAGCTGTGGCTCTACCTCAGAATTGGACCTACGCGCAGAGAGTCGCTGATATACTTGGAGATGATATGACCCTGGGAAATTTTTCTTCTGTATTGAACAACATCACTCAGTTGGGACTCGCGAGTAACGAGTTCCACCCAATCTTCAATTTATTGAATTTAACAGGTGGGGGGTTTGGTTAAGGTATCTATCTATATCCGACAAATCTGTTCGGAAACTGAGTTATTTTAAAGAAAGCGGCATTCCTCCTAGACTCAAAAAAAGAATAACCATATGGATTTACTGGTATCCCAGTACGTATTCTCCCTAGCATTAAGTTTCTCTATTGCACTTCTTGTCGCTTTTAGGGCCGGGCAAGCCAGAGACGTAAATGCCATTAATTTCGAGGAGAAAGTAAATGATTTAACAATAGCTACACTTAAAGAACAAATCGTTTCCAAAATAGAAATTCTTTTTAGAGTCTATAAAGATACTACTGGAGATGTGAACTTACCAACAGGAGTCAATCCCCAAGAGGTAGCCGAACGTGTTTTTTTTAGCGTCGACAACATTCACTGGCTAAACCAGATCTATTTAGAACTCGTCAATCAGGGCACGCAGAGTCCCCACTTTGCCCAAGCTCTGGATTATGTTCTGCATTTTGGAGGTATGGTATGTAGTTAGAATTTGTTTTATAGGCTTTATCATATTTAGTCTGAAGAGTTTAGGTAAGACTTTCAACGTGACTATCATATACAAAAAAGTCTCTTCTTCCTGCCGTACTACACGAGGCAATGAAATTGGAACAATTACGACCGACAAAGAAACTCGAGCCTCGGAGTCTAAAGAGGAACCCCTATCGCCCGAGAAGAGGGGGTTTAACAAATGGTGGGCCACAAAAGTTTCTTCGTCCTTCTTGACTCCCTTGACAAGCTGCAAGGCGGATAAAGTGGGCACACTAGTTTTCACATTAACACTTGGGGTTTTCCTTCATCCATGATGCCTAAGGTGCCCAAGTATGGCTTGTGTCCGGCTTTTCTCAAAATAGTTCTAGTTTTCGATCTTAGGGGAGGGGTCCGTGGTACTTTCGGTCCTAGAAAGTGTGCCGTGCCGTTGATATGCCGCGTTTTTCGATTGTAGCTTTGTAGCTAGCCGTGTTGATATGCCGTGTTGTTAGCAGTCCAGTCAGTGTTTGAGGTAGCAGTAGCTACTGAGTCCGTTAACTGGGCAGTGAATGAATGGTTTCTTCGCTAGCTTTCCTTTTCAACTCGGAAGCACCTATCTCTTTTGTACCTTCATTCAAATATCAGATAGTGATTGCGCTAATCTTTCTTTAATGTTAATGAATGAATTGGCGCTTGCTAATTAGAAGAGTTTCATACTCAATCAATTAAGGATAGACTCTCTCTTATATACGTATAAGAGAGGCTAGTCCCATATGTTAACTAGCGGAGCTCTTGAAGGGGGGAAGTCTAACACAAAAAGTCTTGAAGCTTATCTATTACATGAGTCCTTCCCGAAGCCCCGACTTTACGCATCACTTTGATTGCTTCCGCTTCCCCATTTGTTATTTATAAAATAGCTCCTTGTTGCGAGAAAGGGAAGAGGGAGATCAAACTAGAAAAAAAAGTCTAAAATCAGATTGGAAGACACCTCTAGTACTTCACTTCCAAACATGACAGCCATTGAACACATTTTCTTACTAATGAAATTATAGGCATAGAGACGAACTCCTTCACTATTGGAATAAAAGAATTCCTTCACTCCTGGGGAAAGGAGAAAGACCGATCATTATGACCGGGCTGACAGGCGACAGGCACCCCCCTTAGAAGGGAATACATTTCTTATAAAGCTTATAAAGAACGAAATCAATTGCGTACTTCACCCCTACCCATTATGCGAGCGACTGCTCTACTCATTTGGATTGATATGATATTTTCCACCGCGGGCGGGAAAGAAAAGGCTTTGTACGCGGGTTCATCGCCTCCCATGAAAGCAGTTTGCCTCTTGTTTAAGTTTTAGACAACATGGGCATAAAAATGGAATTCCGTCAGACAGAAGAGCGGAACGTGCCTACTTGTTCGAGTGCCGGCTTTCCTGCAATTGATTGGCTTTGCTCCTCTCCATGTTTCCAGATATCGTGTGAACAAGATGTGCCTATTATTCCTATTCTAATTGGATGGATTTCCATTTCCGTTTATACGCCAATAAGAGAGGCCTTTATCGAGGGTTGTGAGACCCCCCATATTCGATGTAAATTGCCGATATAGGCTCAAAAGAAAGCATTTTCTCGAGACAGAGATATGACCTCCCTACAATACAAGTCTTGAGTCTTGCACTTGCTCGTAAACTCAAAGGAAAATCTAAAAAGTTGATTGAAATATGTCCATCATCGAATACGACGCTGGTGGTATCCTATACTAACATAGAAGAAATGTCGCATCCGCTTGCAACGGATAGGCTCTTTGCCACGAAGGAAAGGATGCCATATTGAATTTCCTGCTAGCTTTGTGAAAGATTTTCTAAATGTTCAATCAGACGATGTTTGAAAGAAGGACGTAACCAGTGCTAGTTGAATCAGCCCTTACTCTTCTCCTAGCCGGTGTAAAAGTAAGCGCTCTTTCCCTACCCGCTGTTACTGCTCGAGTAGGAGTTCTTGGAGATGAAAAGAGAGGAATGAGATGCAGCGCTTAGGTCCCTCTCGTCTTCTGCACCGGCTACTGGTAGAGCTCCTGGGAAAAGAAGAAGGTATATACCAAGAGATGATATGCCAACAGCAGATGATTTCAAAATTAGTCAAAGAAGATCTTTTTGCAGCGGTTATTACCACAGCGGATGCTAACACTGGACTTGCTTGCATCTCTCTCAAGAGTCAAAATAAATCCCCTATTCGCTGCCCTTTCTTGGTCACCAAGCATTCGTTCAGAGGAGAGGTCCACTTTGATAGTCATAAAGGCCCCTTCCCTGTTTTCTTTCTAAAGCTATCCATTCTTATCAGGTCCTGTCGAACCAGGAGATCAATTCGTCATCTCTAAATGATAAATTGGATAAGCGGTTTTAACAAGGATTGAAGCTGCTTCAGTAGATTGCTGAGAATAATGAATAAAATTCACACGCTGCTCATGAACCAAAAGTCGATTTTATCTTTCCTTTGTATGCTCAACCAGTGCTTTATGAAGGGATTAACCTGATTGATCTATTCTTGCCCTTCTCTCGCCACGTGAAAGCTATAGAAGTACCATATTTTCCTTAAACTGCGCTAATGATAGGAAAGAAAACCTCAGAGGCTTGCTGAATAAGTAAGTTTCTTTTATATTTACATATAGAATTTGGACAAAAGATTCTAATGAAGATATTGTAAGAGTAGTTTTTAGTAATTGTATGTAATGGAATAGAGTCTTAATATGAACGATAGGCCTTAATGAATGGAGAGGCATTCGCAATTGAAAGGATGTATTGCTTAGTGCTTGCGCTAAGGAAAGAAAGTACAACTTCAACGGGATCTACAACCGCAGGTAAGGGAACTAGCTAAAAAGAGAAGCAAGGAAACTCGCTGGCGGAGAACTACCACAACCATTGCTTGGATGGGTTTACCCTAGGCTTAGAGCTTCCACTGCATGTAAGCTTAACCTAATGAATGAAGTGCAGATTAAGCGAACTGTAACTAGCCTGGCTTGCCTTTGCCAACTTCCAATTTGCCTGATGGTGGATTGCCTAATAAAGAGGTCACGATTTAGACTGGATGGATGGACTTGCTTGAAGGAATAGGAGTGGGAATAGCAGGACAAGCACGAAGACTCTTTTAAGTTTTAAGTAAAGGGCACTCCTACGAAAGCTGATTATAGATATATCCTCACAACAGATACGAATGCGGGTACAAGGGAAAGAGGGACTGATGGAAAGACAGAAATCAACGAAAGCCCCTTTTCCACGCAGTGGTATGGCAAAGAGTAGGAGTAGGACGTAGCACTAGGCTAAGGCAAGCTTAGAACTGATTGATCTGTAATAAACTGTATTACTAGTACCCGGATAAGGTCTCCCATTAATAGTTCACCGGAAATCTCCCTTTTCTTGATTTATCTTTCTCGAGGGACAGAGGGGCGTAGATAAGAGCCAAGGAGTGAGTGGCGGATGCTGATCCCACAAGGGAATGGACATTTACAATTCATTCTTTAAGATAAGAGGATATTTTTTGAAACCATTTCTTTCGAGATGCGAAGAATATTCCTAGTCTGTCTAACTTTTGTAATAGTTACCGCGGAGTGGGTCCTTCAAACATTCTCTATTAATATTCCTCGGCCGATAAATGGAAAGCAAGAATGAGAGCAGGACGAATCCGCTCTTACTGGTCTCATATCCCCACTTCCTCAATCTCTGTAACCCGACCATGCCCTAGCTCAAGTTAGCTTGAAGCGAAGGAAGACGGGGAATTTTAGAAATCTAAACAAGACGGCGTACGGGTAGGTGAGCTGTAGTAGGTTCAAAGAAAGAAGTCTGAGTCCGCAGTAAGCGCTGGTTTGGCCTTTTGCCGGGTAACTTTTATATTATTAGCTTCCTTTTGCGGGTATTCATTCCTCTTCTGGTTGAAGTTCCTTGTCTGAAAGCCCTACCCAGTGAAAAAAAAATTACACATTAAATCGGGCAAGGATCACTCTACAGGTAGGCCTGTTTCAGCCGAAGTAGGTTCAAAGTCGGCAGAGAAAGAAATCGTTCCAACTAGGCCAGCATAGACGGAATTGGAGCTAGCCTTTTCAGAGGCCGGTTTCATTCTTTCATCGTGGGTAGACGGTCGCCGGGTATGAGCCCCCTGGTGGGGATGCGGCTTCTCTCGTTTCAGCATCTCGATCCGCAAAAGGAGTAGTTGAAAAGTCCGGTGACTAAGCTTTTCTTTGAAGGCCGGTTGATGCCGGGCGAAGTTAGCCTTACCAATTGGCCGATAACGAGTTATTAATAGCAAGCACATAAGCCGGAAAGCAGCTAGCCACCTCTTCAAGTGGCACATATTCTATACCCGATTCTGCGTAGTTCAGTAGAAGATATCCCCTTTTCACCGCCTTCTGATTCACCGATCGCAAGTCACCACGCGCAAGCCGTGAAGTCGGAATAAATGGTTCCTTAGTAAGCCAAGTCATCGAAGTCGGTTCGTGGTAAGCTCCTTGCTTCAGAGTCGTAGGTTAGGGAAAGCGGTTGATCGGCCGGTGCATCGAAATAAGGGCAGGTTGCTCGCGAAGGAAGGGAGGAGTCTTTGCAGCAAGACTTTAGTCAAGGAAAAGACTCCTTCCTCCTTCGTTCACGACTCCGGTGATATTTTTCGACTGCCTCCACAATAAGATCTTGTTGTCTTTGATTTCGCAGGATAAGTTATCACCGGGGAGCCCTTGCCTTGTCTATTAATTAAGTATAAACTAGTCTCATAGGTGGATCTGAGTGTTTGCCCAAAAGGAGAGATTGGCCACGGCCCGCTGCGGGTACACTAAGTAAGCGACCCACTCTACTCTATCATTCAATCGTGACTGCCTGCCTTTCTACAAAGATCCCAATCCCAAGAAAGAAAGTAGGAAGATTGGCTTGGTCAATCCCTTCGTGGAGCACATACAAGATCTATAAGCAAATAGATCAATTCAAAGGCGACGAGACCAAGCTTCAAAGCCCGATGCAATTCAAATTCTTAGTCATTCGCTCCCAAAATAAGATACTTCCTACCTCTCCAACCTTATTCATTCGTTTAGGGCGAGTGACTTCGTACCTCTCCTTCCCTATTTCTTTCGTATTGATACCTACACCTAGTGAAAACTTAGTAAGAACTCAATGGCATTGCCAATACCTGGGTAAGAAGTAGTCCGATGCCCTAACCTAAGGGTGGATCGTATTATATACAATAGGAGCTCCTTCTCCAACAATCGAGTCTTATTAACTGACTTCATCACCAGCAGTTTCTTCTGGGCATGTCCTTGATACTAGTGTCCTTACTGCGGGTCTTCCTCCAAGAACAACGGATGAAGTAAGAGCGCATTCTAGTTTTGGTTCAATATCTCACGCTATTTGGAAGTTAGAATTATTTCCTCTTTACTTAATTTAAAGATTTATCATATAAAAGAGGAAGCAGACACAGTCAAGTGAAGTCGACTTCACAAGTGATTCAACATACCACATATGGAAATAATAAAAAGAGAAGGGTCTCGCCCAGGTAGCTCCCGAAAGATAACGGCTTCAAACTCAAACAAAGAACGTTCTTCTCCAAGGCATGAGTCAAAGAAAATGCTGTATGTATCTAATGCAAGACCCATCGATAAGCTAAGGCTACGACATGAAGGAAGGCCAGAAGAACTACAGAACCACGCCCACCAGAGCTAAAGGGAGACCGAAGGGACTTGCGGTAAGCCGCCATTTTGTGTACGCGCCGTCCCTTCGCAGTTTCGGTGAGGAGTGAGGTGCTTACTATTATGACTAGCGAAAGTAAGCCGGGCAGGATCTGAAAGAATTCAAGACCTAAAAAGCCAAGGTAATGTCTTAAAGAGGTCCCATTCGCCATCAGGCTATTTCAGTAGATCGTTCAACTCGCCTGATGGAGACTAGACTTCCTTAGATAGAAAAACCCGCTTTGTAACCTTCGCTCCCTTCGCACTCGTTTACCGGTTGCTCTTCTTATTCATGATTATGCCGTTCGCAGGCATTCCTGGTCAAACTTACTGGCTTGGGGTCTAGGGGGTTCGATGGCGGACTTGACCCGATTGAAGAGACGGTTGCAGTGTCGGGTGTATCATACATTGGTTGGACTTTCCGAGTTCGGCCTGGGGGTTCGAAGAAGATTAGTTCAATAGCCAAAGCGGACCAGAGAAGGTTAGTTTAGTGACCCGCGGAGATAGATCAAAGAAAAGCTGACCGAGGCAGGAAACAAAAGAAGAAAAGGGAAAGAAAGTAAGGCTTGATTGGCTAAGGGACATAGGTAAGGAAAAGCTCTTCAAGAGGTTTCACTCAACCATATACAACTCATACGAATAAGAGAAGAGCACCTACACCTACGCCTAAGAAAACAACAAGTTCATCATCAACCGGAAGACAGACACGAACGAAGGAGACAGAGATTTGTGAGCGGAGGTGATAGACCCAAGAAAAAGAGGAGAGGCGGAGGGCATACTCGAGATCAGTGACTATAGACCAGAAGCTAATAACTATGGTTATTAGTTGCCGAAGCGGAAGGCTCTTCAAGAGTTGTTTCCGAACGAGAGCGGGTTGTTGGCTAACGAACAGATTACTGGAGTGACAAAGCTATTGAATATCATCTTCGACAGAGGAGAGCGAAGGAGAGGCAGTTGGGGGTTCGGGAATGACTAAAGCACTACTAAAAGGGGCAGGGAAAGCCACAGGCAAGTGAACGGATTGACTAAGCCAATCATGAATGACCAACTAAGGAACCGGCTAGGCTAAGGCTAAGAAGAGCAGCCAAAGGCACAAGGAATACCTTCCACTCTTGCACAGAGCCTCTTACTCGCCAAGTGGATAGGCAGCAAGCACAACTGGATCTCCTCATCTACGATGCCTCGTTCTTCCATATGTCCCTTCAAAGCCAAGCCAACTCTTCGTCTCAGAACTCAAGCCCCTTCCCTTTACTCCATAGGGCCTTTTCCTATTCCCCTGAACCCTATCTACTTTGGCTAATAATCTTCTATCTCTGGTCATTGGTCCAAGCCCGGTTTGTCATCGCTGTTTGGTATTCGGGAACGCCACCCGCCTGGATTATGATAGTTGATCGCTTCCAATTGTTGACGTGTGGCTGAGGGCAGGTGATCGACCCGGATTCGCTGATCTTATTCCGCAACTCGGGATTGGGCCCCTTGATTTGATGGAATCATCTGCACGACGTTTCATATTTTGTAAGACGAGATAATCATACTCGTGTTGGATCAGCAGGTATCTAGTACGTCTTTCCCCTTTGGATTGTCAAATTGGGATCTTCAAGTCTACTCGTTCAGTTTTCTAGGTGACTCGTTAAATTCCGTAGGAAGAACTTGGAGGGATGACCGTCGTCAATAGTGAACCCACCTATGTAGCCACACTACTCAATGTGGTGGTTAATGCTATACTCGCGGGGAAACATATCATATGTGTAACATTGTGAGAAGGGGAAGATCAGCCTGTTATCCCTAGAGTAACTTTTATCCGTTGAGCGACGGCCCTTCCACTCTGTCGATACCATTCCTTGTCACTTCGATAATGTATTCATAAAGGTAGCTATGTCTCCCTATCCTAAAGGTAGCTGTGTCCCCCTCCAACCAATTAGTCTAGTCGAGCAGCCTTCGCTCCAAGACTGCTTAGGCGAGCTCTCCGGAAAGTCTCTCTTCCACTCCTCCCCTAACCCTTTAGCCTCGCTTGTCCCCTCCAAACCTTTCTTGTGATGAAAGAAAAGAGGTTGATGCAGATGCACCCTCAGGTGTGGAAACTTTACTGGCTTCGGTCGAATACCCCAAGTCCTACCCAGGAAAATGAAAAAAACCTTCCTATTCGGTCAAGTGGCCTTCCTCTTCTTTCAGTTCTAGTCGCATCTTCGGACCTATTCCTTAAGGTTTTTCTAGTAATTCCTGCTCCTACTAAAGGAATTCTACAACTAGGGGCATCCCCATTGTTAGCTTCGATTTATGCCCTTCGATCCTCATACTGAGCTGCCTAGCTCCAAGACTTGTAGTTGAGCCTATTACTAACCTTTCCTAGCCTATGGGGAATACAAGGGGGAATCCTCACAGTCAGATAGCTATGAGTGAAAGAAGAAAGATAGTTTAGAGTTTACCGTAGCTACTTCTTCCCCTGGCATGAGTTTACCAGTTGGCTTTGTTCCCTGGGCAATACTTTTCCAGTTTGGGAAGAGAAAGAAGTTCCCCTCCAATCCAACACTTATTAGTCGAGTAGTAACCCCCTCTCCTGCACCTGAAACTCGAAGTAAAGCTATTCTCTTGCCCAAACTCCCCTCTACTGCATTCCCGAAGTTCACAGTGCCACTCCTGTCTAAGAGCATCTTTGAACCTCAACTTCTGAGCTTAGTCTCGCTTTCACCCCCTATCCTACTTATTAGTTGAGCTTTGTTCTTCGCCCCTTGGAATGCCTACCCTAAATGCCGAGCTAAGTGTCGAACCTCTCCCTCAAGTAAAGGTCGAGCCTATTGCTAACCTCACTCAGACTGAGCCACATTGCTAATCCTTTTAGCCCTATTTTGCATAAAGGAACTAAACCTCGGCTTGCCTCTCAGTTGAAAGAGGAAGATGCCATGAGACTTATCTGGATATTCCCTAAGTACAAGGAATGTCAGTCTCTCATCCAGTCACGGGTAGCGGGGTTAAAGCTTCGATTAAAGAACGGGGAACTCCCTCTCTCCTACGCCTCTCAGTCAAAAGAGTGCGGGTTCCCACCCCGAATCTCCTTCTTTTCTTAGTCGATCTGGTTCCCTTCCATACTTCTTTGTCGATCAGTTCCTCCTGTCCCTATTGGTACCGGCGGTTGTTCTCAATGAAGAAGCCTCGGAACGAGTGCCACCCCAACAGCCATATTCTCGGATTCGTTCCTATCCGAGAACCCTCTTTCAGACTCTGCTCCAGTGGACAGGGGTAGCACTCGGTCCACTTGATTCGGGGCAACCCCTTAGCTAGCCCATTTTTTTTTTTAAGATAAGAGGTGGTAGACATCTAGGGGTAGGAATCGCCCGTTTCGGGTCGGTTCCTTGGCCGAGGGGTCCTGTCATCATGGGTAGTGGATGGGGTTGGATAAAGCAATATCCGGGATCCGCGAGCATCAATACATCGATTCTACCGCTGCTTTTAGTGCTTCTATCGCCATTTTATGACCATCGTCGATGGGTTTATCGAGCATTACAGTGATCTCTGGCGGCCATATAACGGCTTCATGGGATAATAAAAATATAGCATAACCCTTTATGCTATGAAGTAAAAGCGGAGAGAAACCAAGATCTGATGGCTTGCACGCCTGCGCTTTTGAACTTTTTAACTTCGGCAAAAAGGTAAAATCTCTCATTCCCCTTATTAACTAACCTGATCATAAACTATTTCGCAACTATAGATCTCGAATTGAATTGGGGCTTTGACTGACGACTAGAAGTTCCAAGTAAGTAAGCTCACAAACCTAGATGGAAGAAACGACTTCTTGGAAAAATAAAACACAAGCGCCAAAAGCCAAGCCAAGCATTGATATTGATCAAGTCCGTTCTTGGGGACTTTTATTTTAAGCTACTCCCCCTCATTCATGATTCATGTGAGGAAAGAAGGAGGAAAGAAATAGGCGATCTCGCCAGCATGAACCGTCAAATTTTCACCTCCCCTGGACGAACAATCGACAAGCCAGACATTATTTTCAATGCAAAAAAATTTTTTTACGATATGATTCCGGAGGAGAATACATGTCCACGGAATTCTCTCAATATCTTATTTCCAGAGGCACTGTTCATCAGAGATCTTGTGCGTATACTTCTGGAAATAGCTGAGAGGAAAAATAGATACTTATTGGAAACGATTATAGCTATGATGTTTGTTCTGCTATGAGGCCCCCTCGTTTGGGTAGAAGCTGTGTTGACCGCAACATACTTGATCAATCGCATACCGTCTAAGTTCTTGCTGGAAGCATCCCTGACTACTCTTATTTAAAAGTATTTGGCTGCTTTTCATATTCTCTTTTTTTTTAGTTTCTTTAAAGAAAGCGAGCTTAACGAAACAAGCGAAGCGAGCAGCAGGAGCAGATCGGTAGTAGAAGGTAACGAAATAGAGACTCAGAGAAAGATCAGAAGCGAAATTCGGCAAGGAGAGAATCCAGGTAACGCCTATTGTAGTGTAGCACCTGGGGCCGCACGACTCAGACAGACTCTCTACCCGTGCGCGTGTCTATTTCGCTTTAGGAGGTATCAGAGCGGAGTTTTGGGCTTTCGATTTCTGCTAATTCTCTTTCTTGTTGCACCATGTCCAAGCTTGACGATAGCAGTGGAGCGCTGTCTGCGACGGCTGTTGCTAAGGAAACACTCAAGGATCGAGTGACCCAACTTGATGGCAAGGTCGACCATTTGGGCGGACAAGTGTAGACTATGGCAGAAAGGCAGGAGAATCAGGAATCGTTGGTCACCAGACGCTCGCTAATGAGTACCGCGTCTTCCCAGTGAAGGAGAGCCGTCTTCATGGGGCCTCAACGATCCCGGTGGCGATGTCCAAAGCGTGACGGACCAGGTCAAATTGAGGCATTTTTATGTGGAGATAGGTCTCCGGTTTGTGAACCGAATGTTTCACCTGGCGACTCCAGACGCATTTGAGTCCTGGAACCACAGCCATTCAACGGGATTCGAAATGCCAAGGCTCGAAGACCTCTGGGACATGGAACAGTACTTTAATTAAAGCTGTTCGTGCCCCTTTTGACGACCAAGTCACAATGGCAACAATGTATCTCTCTGGGGATGCGAAGCTGTGGTGGCGGACGCGATATGAGGACGTGCTGGAGGGCCGTTGCGAGATCAACGCCTGGGAGGAACTAAATAGGGAGCTCAAGGAAAGGAGCAGTTTCTGCCTGGGAACGTTGCATGGCTCGCACGAGAGTCCCTGATGCAGACCGGAACTGTTCGAGAAAATCAAAGCGGACCATGGGGGACTGACCCGAGCTATAGACAAAGAAGGACTTTGATAGATAGAATAAGGCACTCAGACATCAAAAAGAGGGCTACTTCACTATGAATGGTAACATATGAATTGAAACTAATGCGACGGGTGTCAATTACCAAAAACGACTCGACCACTAACTCAGTCCCGCGGGACTTCTAACACAAGGCCGAAGATGGATGCGAAGAATATTTGAAACCACTCTAGAACCATCACACGGATTCCGATCCAACTGCCGGTAAGAACGGAATAGAAAGGCAAAAAAACGATTCTATGCGCAGACGTTAAAGTTCTATCAATAGAAGCATTCTAGCCTATTTTTATTTAGAGAGGAATGATTCCCTCGTCTGAGAACCGCCATTCACGCACTATTCCTCCCCACTAAAAAGAGCGATTGATAATTTCGATAACCTAAACAAAAATGCAGAAGTGAGCGTACCCCAAACCTCTCCTCTCTCCCCCTTTTTTAGCCAACATCATCAACCCCATTTTTCACTTTGAATGGGCCAAAGCCAAAAATCTGATGAATAGAAGGAAAGGAGATCAGAAAGATACGCGGACGACTTGACTAGTTGTATAGGTCGAATGTTTT